AATGAAGTGCCTGACAAAAGGATTACAGTGATAGAGTAAATTATGTAAAATTATTTACCTTCATTACATTCAGTAGACTTAAACTACTCCCTAAAGTATCAAAAACTTTCGTGCCTCATACACCTAAATATAATTATCGAAAAAAGGTAAGCTAAATACAAGCTAATGGGTTCATACCCCGTAAATAGGATTATCCTCCTTTTTAATTTTTATAAATTCTTCAAAACTTTTATTTTTAAGTACATTAATTATAGGTACTTTAATTTCCATTTCCTCTACCTCCTGATTAGGAGTTTGGATAGGATTAGAAATTAATCTCCTTTCCTTTATTCCCTTAATATCTAATACAAAAAATATTATATCAACTGAAGCCTCACTAAAATATTTCCTTATTCAAGCTATTGCTTCTTCCCTTTTATTATTCTCTCTTATTATAATATTTCTAATATCAAACATATCCATTCTCCTAAATCATGAAGTATTTCCCCTCTTAATTAGTTCAGCCCTTTTATTAAAATTAGGGGCCGCCCCCTTTCACTTTTGATTCCCAGCAACGATAGAGGGACTCAATTGATGAAACAATTTAATTTTAATAACATGACAAAAAATTGCACCCTTAATATTACTTTCTTACTTAATTAATATAAATATATTCTTCTCAATTATCATTATTTCATCAATTAGAATCGGATCTTTAGGGGGGTTAAATCAAACATCTCTACGCAAATTAATAGCATATTCATCAATTAACCATTTAGGATGAATAATTGCAGCAATAACTACCGGGGAAAACTTATGAGAATTATATTTCCTAATTTATGTCTTCCTAAGATCCGCACTTATTTTTATATTCAATACTTTCCAAAGTTTTCACATCAATCAAAATTTTCTTCTAATAAATAATGATCCTAAAATTAAATTTTGTATATTCACACTTCTTCTTTCCCTGGGGGGTTTACCTCCTTTTCTTGGATTCCTACCCAAATGATTAATTATTCAAGCTATAGCCGAATTAAATAGCTTATTAATTATTACCTTAATAGTAATCACAACTCTCATTACTTTATTTTATTACATTCGCATTACCTTCTCAGCTTTCCTATTTTCTTACATAGAACTCAAGTGAAATTATATTCAACTATATGATAATCACTTTTATATCATCACAATAACATTCACAATAATTTCTTTATTAGGCTTAACCTTCAGATCATTAATTTTTAATATAATATAAGGTTTTAAGTTAATTAAACTAATAGCCTTCAAAGCTATAAATAAAGTATGCATTTTAAACCTTAGTAGTTTTACTACTCCTTTAGAATTGCAGTCTAATATCATCAATGACTATAAAGTTTGATAAAAGAGATTGATCTCGTAAATAAATTTACAATTTATCGCCTAAACTCAGCCATTTTACCGCAACAATGACTATTTTCAACCAATCATAAGGATATTGGAACTCTATACTTCATTTTTGGGGCTTGAGCAGGTATAGTAGGTACATCTTTAAGTATATTAATTCGTGCAGAACTAGGTCAACCTGGATTTTTAATTGGAGATGACCAAATCTATAATGTTATCGTAACTGCTCATGCTTTTGTAATAATTTTTTTCATAGTTATACCCATCATAATTGGGGGGTTCGGAAATTGACTAGTACCTTTAATATTAGGTGCTCCTGATATGGCATTCCCCCGTATAAACAACATAAGATTCTGATTACTACCACCATCTTTATCTTTATTATTAGCTAGAAGATTAGTAGAAAATGGGGCTGGAACTGGTTGAACTGTCTATCCACCCCTTTCAGCTAATATTGCCCATGCCGGGGCATCAGTAGACCTGGCTATTTTCTCCTTACATTTAGCCGGTATTTCTTCCATTTTAGGAGCAGTAAATTTTATTACCACAACAATTAATATACGAGCACCTGGGATATCTTTAGATCAAACCCCTTTATTTGTATGATCTGTAGGAATTACAGCTCTACTTCTTCTTCTATCTTTACCTGTTCTTGCGGGTGCCATCACTATATTATTAACAGATCGAAACTTAAATACCTCCTTTTTTGATCCCGCAGGTGGTGGAGATCCCATTTTATATCAACATCTCTTCTGATTTTTCGGCCATCCTGAAGTATATATTTTAATCTTACCAGGATTTGGAATAATTTCCCATATTATTAGTCAAGAAAGTGGAAAAAAGGAAGCGTTCGGGACACTGGGAATAATTTATGCTATACTTGCCATTGGTCTTCTAGGATTTGTGGTATGGGCTCATCACATATTTACTGTAGGAATAGATGTTGATACACGAGCTTATTTCACTTCAGCTACAATAATCATTGCCGTTCCTACGGGTATTAAAATTTTCAGATGATTAGCCACTCTTCACGGAACACAATTCACATATAGACCCTCCTTACTCTGAGCTTTAGGATTCGTATTTTTATTTACAATTGGTGGACTTACTGGAGTAGTTCTTGCCAATTCATCACTTGATATTATTTTACATGACACTTATTATGTTGTTGCCCACTTTCATTATGTCCTATCAATAGGAGCCGTATTTGCTATTATAGCCGGATTTGTACAATGATATCCTTTATTTACAGGACTATCATTAAATCCTAAATGACTAAAAATTCAATTCACTATTATATTCATTGGTGTAAACTTAACCTTTTTCCCCCAACATTTCCTAGGATTAGCCGGAATACCTCGTCGATACTCAGATTATCCAGATGTTTACACGTCCTGAAATGTAGTATCGACGGTTGGTTCCACCATTTCATTTATTGGAATTATTTTACTCATTTTTATTATTTGAGAGAGTATAGTCTCAAACCGTCCTATTCTATTTTCCCTTAATATGGTAAGTTCTCTAGAATGATATCAAAACTTACCCCCAGCTGAACATAGTTATTCTGAATTACCTATATTAACCAATTTCTAATATGGCAGATAAGTGCAGTAGATTTAAGCTCTACATATAAAGAATATACTTTTATTAGAACCTTATGGCAACATGATCAGACCTAAATTTACAAAACGCCGCCTCTCCTTTAATGGAACAACTAATTTTCTTCCATGATCACACATTATTAATTCTATTAATAATTACTGTTCTTGTAGCTTATATTATATTAACATTATTTTTCAATAAATATACTCACCGGTATCTATTAGAGGGTCAAACAATTGAAGTTATTTGAACAATTTTACCAGCAATTACTCTCATTTTTATTGCCCTGCCTTCTCTACGACTCCTCTACCTTCTTGACGAATCAATAGACCCTATTATTACAGTAAAAACTGTAGGTCATCAATGATATTGAAGCTATGAATATACCGACTTTGTAAACCCTCATGAATTCGACTCCTATATAATTCCCTATAATGAAATATCCACAAATGGATTTCGTTTATTAGATGTAGATAATCGAACAGTATTACCCTTTAATACTCAAGTCCGAATATTAGTAACTGCAGCAGATGTTTTACATTCATGAACTGTTCCCGCTCTAGGTGTAAAAGTTGACGCCACTCCGGGACGACTAAATCAAACTAGATTCTTCATAAATCGCCCCGGACTTTATTATGGTCAATGTTCAGAAATTTGCGGGACAAATCATAGCTTCATGCCCATTGTTCTAGAAAGAGTTAATACCAAAACATTTATTAATTGAATTCTTAATGCTCAATCACCAGATGACTGAAAGTAAGTAATGGTCTCTTAAACCATTTTATAGTAATTAACGTTTACTTCTGATGAAGAAATTAGTTAAAAAATAACATTAGTATGTCATACTAAAATTATTAATATATTAATATTTCTTTATTCCTCAAATAGCACCCATAAGATGAATATTTTTATTTTCAATATTTTCTATTACATTAATCCTCTTTACTATCATCAACTATTTTTTTACAATTTACCAGCCAATTTCTTCTAAAACAGAAACACCCTCCTTACCTCAAATCTCATTAAACTGAAAATGATAACTAATCTATTCTCTGTTTTTGATCCTTCCACTAACATTATAAATTTATCATTAAACTGATTAAGAACCTTTCTTGGTATAATAATTTTACCCCTTATTTATTGAATAGTCCCCTCACGGCATAGAATTATTTGATATTCTGTAATCAAGACACTTCATAATGAATTCAAAACTTTAATCGGACCGTCCGGCCATAATGGAAGAAGCTTTATATTTATTGCTTTATTTTCACTAATCTTATTCAATAATTTTTTAGGATTATTCCCTTATATTTTCACAAGTTCAAGCCATTTAGCAATAACACTAGCTCTCGCTATACCACTGTGATTCAGTTTTATAATTTATGGTTGAATCAATCACACACAACACATATTCGCTCACCTAGTTCCCCAGGGAACTCCGGCAGCTTTAATACCCTTTATAGTTTGCATTGAAACAATTAGAAACGTAATTCGACCAGGAACCCTAGCCGTCCGATTAGCAGCCAATATAATCGCAGGCCACTTATTACTTACTCTTTTAGGTAATACAGGACCCTCATTAACCATATCTCTTTTATCATTATTAATATTTGCACAAATTGCTTTATTAACGCTAGAATCTGCTGTTGCAATAATTCAATCTTATGTTTTTGCAGTTCTAGCTACTCTATACTCCAGAGAAGTTAATTAATGACAACACACTCTAATCACCCCTTTCATTTAGTAAATCCAAGACCTTGGCCTCTAACTGGGGCAATTGGGGCCCTTGTCACAGCTGCCGGATTGGTCAAGTGATTCCACCAGTTCAATAATTCCTTACTATTCCTGGGAACACTAATTACTATTTTAACAATAATTCAATGATGACGAGACATTACCCGTGAAGGAACATACCAGGGATTACATACTTTATCAGTAAATTATGGATTACGCTGAGGAATAATTTTATTTATTATCTCCGAAGTATTTTTCTTCATTTCCTTCTTCTGAGCTTTTTTTCATAGAAGCCTTTCCCCCAATATTGATATAGGTGCTATATGGCCCCCCGCCGGCATTCAACCATTTAACCCCCTACAAATCCCCCTTTTAAATACCGCCATTCTTCTCGCATCAGGAGTAACAGTAACCTGAGCTCACCATAGCCTAATAGAAGGAAATTATAGTCAAACAACTCAAGGATTATTCTTTACTATCATTTTAGGAATTTATTTTTCTATTCTCCAAGCTTATGAATATATTGAAGCACCCTTTACAATTGCAGATGCTTCATACGGTTCCACTTTTTTTATAGCAACCGGTTTTCATGGCCTTCATGTTTTAATCGGAACAACATTCCTATCAATTTGCTTAATACGACACTTAATATGCCATTTTTCCCCTAATCATCACTTTGGTTTTGAAGCGGCAGCATGATATTGACACTTTGTTGACGTTGTTTGATTATTTCTTTATATCTCCATTTACTGATGAGGTAGATATTTATTTAGTATATATGTACATTTGACTTCCAATCAAAAAGATTGAAACACTTCAAAATAAATAATTTGAATCATATACATTATATCCATTATTTCAATTACTTTAGCTATAATTGTTATAGTTTTAGCCTCTATCCTTTCAAAAAAATCAATGAACGATCGAGAAAAAAGTTCTCCCTTTGAATGCGGCTTTGATCCTAAAAGATCGGCGCGCTTACCTTTCTCCCTTCGATTCTTTCTAATTGCAGTAATCTTCTTAATTTTCGATGTAGAAATCGCTTTACTCCTCCCAGTAACCATTATTATACAATCCTCAAATATCATTTCATGAACGACAGTTAGAATATTTTTTCTCCTAATTCTACTTATTGGATTATTTCATGAATGAAATCAAGGTGCACTAGAGTGAGCTTCTTAATTAGGGTTGTAGTTAAGTATAACATTTGATTTGCATTCAAAAAGTATTGAAATTCAATCTTCCTTAAGTAAGAAGCGATTTATTGCAATCAATTTCGACTTGATCTTAGATGTATTCATCCTTACTTGTGAATTCATTTTAGTATTAATTGAAACCAAAGGAGCGGTATATTACTGTTAATAATATTAGTGAAATTAATTTCCAATTAAGAGGAAATGTGAGGATCAAATGAAAGCTGCTAACTTTCTATTTAAATGGTTTAACTCCATTAACATTTCTATTTATATAGTTTAAAAAAAAACAATACATTTTCATTGTATAAATAATATACTATTTATTTATAAATATATTATTTAAAAATTATTCAATTTCCCTAACATCTTCAGTGTTATGCTCTACATATAAGCTATTCAAATACAATAGTAGTAATAATAATATTATAAATCACAAAATAAAACTAATTAAATATATTTTAATAGTATTATTTTGTCATCATTGAACAACACTTGAATAATTACTAGATTTATAATAAATTATTTGACCCCCTCAATCCTCTCTTCATCCCTGATCAAAAGACTTATAAACAAAATTTCCTAACATTAAAGGTAAATAATTAATACCATAAGTAGAAATAAAAGGCATAAACCATATTGACCCGACAAAACACGATACTAAATAAAACTTTAAAGATTGTAAATCATAAGATACTGAAAATTTAGATAATTCGTAACCTAATCAACCCCCCAATACACTCACAATTAACGCCAATGTTTTCATTCACAATGGTAAACAAATTATTGAGGGAGAAGGAAATAATACTCAGCTTAATATGCACCCCCCCATAATTGCTATCATTATTAATGTCAATATACCCCTAAGTATAATTCACCCTTCATCACTTAAAGGGTGGAGGGAAGATGAATTAAAATCTCCTGTTATCGAATAATAAACTAAACGCAAAGAATAACAAACAGTTAAACCAGTTGAAAAAAAATATAAAAAAAAACTAATTCCATTTAAATATGACAGTGAAACAATTTCCAAAATTAAATCCTTAGAATAAAATCCAGCCAAAAATGGTATCCCACATAAGGCAAGATTTGATACATTAAAACAAATTACTGTCAGTGGTATTTGAATACATAAACTTCCCATATATCGAATATCTTGAGAATTTTTTATATTATGAATTACAGAACCTGCACACATAAACAATAATGCCTTAAATAATGCATGTGTTAATAAATGGAAAAAAGCTAATTTTGGGAATCCTATAGATAAAATTCTCATCATTAATCCCAATTGGCTCAAAGTAGAAAGAGCAATAATCTTTTTTAAATCATATTCAAAATTTGCCCCCAGCCCGGCTATAAACATTGTTAATCCAGAAATCAATAATAAAAATTTCCCTAAATCATTATCTACAATAACCGCATTAAAACGAATCAATAAGTAAACCCCCGCAGTCACCAAAGTTGAAGAATGAACCAATGCTGATACAGGGGTTGGAGCTGCTATTGCTGCGGGCAATCAAGAAGAAAAAGGAATCTGTGCACTTTTTGTTATAGCAGCTAAAACAACTAATCTCGCCACAATATATATAACACTCGATTCCTTTATTACATCCAAATAATAGATATAATTTCAACCCCCAAAATTAAGTATTCAAGCAATTGCCATTAATAAAGCCACATCACCAATTCGATTAGATAGGGCTGTTAATATTCCAGCTCTATAAGATTTAACATTTTGATAATAAATTACTAAACAATAAGAAACCAAACCTAAACCATCTCAACCTAAAAGAATTCTAATCAAATTGGGGCTAATAATTAAAAACATCATAGATAATACAAACATTAATACCAAAATAATAAAACGATTAACTATCAAATCACCGTATATATATTCCTCACTGTAAAAAATAACTAATGAAGAAATAAATAATACAAATCCCATAAATAATAAAGATATTCAATCAAACAAAAATGTTATAACTAAGGAAGATCTATTTAAAGTAAAAATTTCCCATTCAATAAAAATAACCATCTCATTTATAATAAAATAAACCCCCATTATTATTAAAAACACAGCCACAGAAAACAGAAAAACAAATCTTAAAAAACAAATTGATAATGATCATAAAATGATTTAAGGTAGAATTCTACTTCATTGACACCACAAATCAATATTTTAAATAAACTACTTAAATATAATCACAAAATACATAAATCACCCTTTAAAATTAAAACATTTAATGGCAATCAATGCAATATTAATAACAAATATTCACGTAAATAACCCATTGAACAAGAATAAACTCCAGAATAAATTATTCCATGTTGACTATAAGAATATAAGTATAATGTATAAGCTGCTCTAAAAAAAGAAATCAACATTAATATTACCATTGTAATCCATGATCATATAACCAATCTATTTAATAAACCAATTTCCCCTATTAAATTTAAAGAAGGTGGAGCCGCCATATTAGATGAACTCAATAAAAACCACCATAATGCCATAGAAGGCATAAAATTTATCAAACCCTTATTAATTAATAAACTCCGACTTCCCAATCGCTCGTAGGAAATATTGGCCAAAGCAAATAATCCAGATGAACACAACCCATGAGCAATTATTAAAGAATATGTTCTCAAAAACCCCCAATCAGTTAATGTTATTAAACCCCCTAAAGCTATTCCCATATGAACGACAGACGAATAAGCAATTAAAGCCTTTAAATCCACTTGACGTAAGCATACTAATCTTATTAAAAAACCCCCAATCAATCTAATTCTAATTCAAACAACATTATACACTAAGCCTAATTTCATTAACATTATATAAACTCGTAATAACCCATAGCCTCCTAATTTTAATAAGACTCCCGCCAAAATTATTGAACCGGAAACCGGGGCTTCTACATGAGCTTTAGGCAATCATAAATGAACTATAAACATAGGCATTTTAACCAAAAATGCTAAAATTAATCTTATATAAAATAATATTCTTGATAATCTCACATTATTTATAAAACCAATATATAAGCTTCCATAAAAGCCATAAATATTAAACAATCCCACCAATAACGGTAAAGATGCTAATAAAGTATAAAATAACAAGTAAACTCCTGCCTGAAGTCGTTCTGGTTGATACCCTCAGCCCAAAATTAAGAACAATGTGGGAATTAATCTACCTTCAAAAAATAAATAAAATGAAAATAATCTCATTCTTCTAAATGTACAACACAATATTAAAAGCAAAAAAATTACAAAAAATAAAAAAAATGAATTAAAATATTTATAATGATAAACACGCTCACTGGCTGTAATTATTAAAGAACAAATTCAAAATCTTAATAAAATTAAACCGTAAGATAAAATATCTATACCAAAAACATATCTCAAATTACAAAAATCATTAAATGTAATACATCTCAATATAAAAAAAAAAGTTATTAAATATAATAAACATTGAACCAACCATCAAAATTTATATAAAAAACTCAGGGGGATTAAAAACAACAATATAAAAATAAATTTTAACATTGCAAAATTCTAAAAGTTTGAAAAAAATCATTTCCATGAGTACGAATTATTGATACCAAAATTGATAGTCCCAAAGCCCCCTCACATACTGAAAATGTCAAAAATACCATTCTAAAAAATAACTCAAACGTATATATATTCAAAAATATAAATAACAACAAAAATAATCTTAAAACTACAAACTCCAAACTTAATAATGTCGCCAATAAATGTTTCCGATTAGAACAAAATACTCAAACACCTCTTATAAACACTAAAATTACTACAATTCAATAAATAAGTATTACCATTCGTTTTAGTAGTTTAAATAAAAACACTGGTCTTGTAAATCAACAATAAGTACTATGCTTCTAAAACTCAAAGGAAAGAAAATTTCTCATCATTAATCCCCAAAATTAATATTTTATGTAAACTACCCTTTGTATATTAAATCTTAGAATTATAATTTCTAACCTCTTAAATGCAATAATTTTTACACAAGTTAACCATCCCATAGCAATAATACTTATTATCATTTTACAAACTCTAATTGTTTCACTAACTACAGGAATAATAACATCAACATTCTGATTTTCTTATATCTTATTTCTCGTATTCTTAGGGGGAATACTAGTTCTATTTATCTACATTACAAGACTAGCATCCAATGAACTATTTTCCATTTCCACAAAATCTTTAATTATTATCTTAATGTTACTTTCAACAATTATCTTCATTTCACTTATTAGTGACTCAAACTTATGAAATATATTAAGATTTAATGAAGAAATAAATAATATTGATAATGAACTTATTACACTACATGATGACTCAAATTATCTTCTTACTAAACTCTACAATAAACCTACTGATTTAATTACACTAATACTAGTAAATTATCTCTTCTTAACATTAATTGCTATTGTAAAAATCACTAATATCTTTCAAGGCCCTCTACGCCCTAAAAACTAATGAATAAACCTATACGCACTTCACACCCTCTCTTTAAAATTGCCAATAGAGCATTAGTTGATCTACCGGCCCCATCTAACATTTCAGCCTGATGAAATTTTGGGTCACTCTTAGGATTATGTTTAATAATTCAAATTACCACCGGCTTATTTTTAGCTATACATTACACAGCAAATATTGATTTAGCTTTTAATAGTGTAGCTCATATTTGCCGAGATGTCAACTATGGGTGATTCTTACGCACCCTCCACGCTAACGGAGCCTCCTTTTTTTTTATCTGTCTTTATCTTCATGTAGGGCGCGGAATATATTATGGATCATATAACTATATACATACATGAATAACAGGAGTTATTATCTTATTTTTAGTAATAGGAACAGCCTTCATGGGATACGTGTTACCTTGAGGACAAATATCCTTTTGAGGTGCCACAGTTATTACCAACCTACTATCAGCTATTCCTTACTTAGGAACAGATCTTGTTCAGTGGGTTTGAGGCGGATTTAGTGTAGACAATGCCACCCTTACTCGATTTTTCACCTTCCATTTTGTTTTACCTTTTATTGTAGCTGCCGCTGTAATAATTCACTTATTATTTCTACACCAAACAGGTTCTAATAATCCCCTGGGACTAAATAGAGACGTTGATAAAATTCCCTTTCATCCATACTTCTCATTCAAGGACCTATTTGGGTTTATTATTATAGTAGCTTCCCTCATCCTTTTAAGACTTATTGAACCTTATATACTAGGAGATCCTGATAACTTTACTCCTGCTAATCCCCTAGTTACCCCTGTTCACATTCAACCAGAATGATATTTCCTATTTGCATATGCCATTCTTCGCTCCATTCCTAATAAGTTGGGGGGAGTAATTGCCCTAGTAATATCTATTGCAATTTTAATAATTTTACCTTTTTATAATAGTAATAGATTCCGGGGAATTCAATTTTACCCCTTAAATCAAATTTTATTCTGATCTATAACAACTATTGTCATCTTATTGACCTGAATCGGAGCACGACCAGTTGAAGACCCCTATATTCTAACTGGTCAAATCCTAACTGTACTATATTTCGCTTACTATTTAATTAACCCCTTTGTTTTAATAATATGAGATAAACTCGTAAATTAGTTATAAAGCTTTATGCAAGCATATGTTTTGAAAACATAAGACAGAAGTTTAATTCTTCTAATAACTTCTACTAAAATAAATACACTAAATCAAAAATGAAAATATCATCACCTTTAATCCCAAATAAAAAAACAAAAAATTTAAAGATAAAGGTAAAAATCTTTTTCAAGCTAAATATATTAATTTATCGTAACGAAATCGAGGTAATGTTCCCCGCACTCAAATAAATATAAAAGATAAAAACGCTACCTTTAAAAAAAACACAAACGAAAACACGTCTCTCCCCATAAACATAACACAAAACAATATTCTTATAAACAAAATTCTTGCATATTCAGCTATAAAAATTAAAGCAAAACCCCCACTTCTATATTCAACATTAAAGCCTGAAACCAATTCAGATTCCCCTTCAGCGAAATCAAAGGGAGTGCGATTAGTCTCAGCTAAACATGAGGCAAATCAAGCTAATATTAAAGGAAAAGACAAAAATAAAAATCAAATATAATTTTGATATTTAATAAAACTTATTAAACAATATCCGTCAATTAAAAATACAAATGATAATAAAATTAATGCTAAACTCACTTCATAAGAAATCGTTTGAGCGACAGCCCGCAATCCCCCTAACAATGCATAATTAGAATTAGAAGACCACCCCGCAATTATAACTGTATAAACACCCATTCTTGTACAACACAAAAAAAATAATAATCCCAAATTAAATGAAAATACCATAGTCATAAATGGGTATACTATTCAAACTAACAGTACTAAAAATAAACTAAAAATAGGAGAAAAATAATACAAAAAATAATTTGACAATAAGGGATACGTTGATTCCTTAGTTAAAAGCTTAATTACATCAGCAAACGGTTGTGGTAAACCAACAAACCCAACCTTATTAGGGCCCTTACGAATCTGAATATAACCTAATACCTTCCGCTCCAATAAAGTTAAAAACGCCACCCCAATTAAAACGCCCACAATTAAAATTAAAGCTCTAATTAAACTAGTTACAATTTCACTTAACAATACTATTTGTAAATTCTTACATATTCGAATTCTAAATTCAAGGCACTCTTTCTGCCAAAATAGCTAATAATAATCACCCAAACAAAATTATTTCAAATATTTGGTCCTTTCGTACTAAAATATTTATCTTTAATGAGGATAGAAACCAACCTGGCTTACACCGGTTTGAACTCAGATCATGTAAGGATTTAAAGGTCGAACAGACCTATTAATTAAACTTCTACACCTAACTATATTCCTTAATCCAACATCGAGGTCGCAATCTTTCTTGTTGATATGAACTCTTAAAAAAAATTACGCTGTTATCCCTAAGGTAACTTTATCTTATAATCAATATTAATGGATCAATTATTCATAAATCAATGTAATCTTCACAAAGAGTTATTTAAATCTTTATGTCACCCCAACACAATATATTTCTATAAACATTCTCAATATTCTACAATAAATTATTATATAATATATAAAGCTCTATAGGGTCTTCTCGTCCTCCATCTTTATTTAAGCCTTTTAACTCAAAAGTTAAATTCTATTTATTATACTGAGACAGCTAATATTTCGTCAAACCATTCATTCCAGCCTTCAATTAAAAAACTAATGATTATGCTACCTTTGCACGGTCAAAATACCGCGGCCCTTCAAATCTAATCAGTGGGCAGGCCCGACTTTAAATTATACACTAAAAGACATGTTTTTGTTAAACAGGCGAATATTAAAATTTGCCTAATTCCTTAATATAAATTCTAAATACAAATATTATATACATCTAATTATACTAATTTTATCATTATTTCAAATAATTTATTATTATTTAAATTATTCCAATACACAAACCAAATCCCCTATAAAATCATATTTTCATAAAATAATTTACAACATCATTAAATAGCTGGCTAATTTAAAGCCTACACTTTTAAATAATTTTACAAAAATTATAGTTTCCAATTCAAAGCTTATCCCTCAAATTATTTTCTAATTTAAATAATTATTTCACAACTCAAATAATTACAAAAACTAAACTGAATTAAATTCATTTCTTAGAAAACTAGATATCTTAAAAAACGCCTAACGTTTCATTACTAACATAATATTACTAATAAATATATCACATTAATTCGCATATTACATTAACTCTTTTTAACTCGAGAATTATATATTCCATATAAAATTATTGATAAACCCTGATACACAAGGTACAATTAATAAACCTACTTTCTTAAAAATAAATTTTCAACTATTTCATAATTCTCCCACGATACTACTTCACTATAAATAATCTTATTATTTCTATAAAATATACTAAAACAATTTGCCATAAAATTACTTTAATTAAAATAAAATTAAACAACTCTAACTATTAATAACTACCTTTCAGAATAATTCGAATCGCACGAAATTCTTTTCAATGTAAATGAAATGCTTTACTGTAAAGCTTCATTCTGACATTCTAGATACACTTTCCAGTACACCTACTATGTTACGACTTATCTCACCTTAAAAAAATGAGAGCGACGGGCGATGTGTACATGTTTTAGAGCTATAATCACACTATCATAATTTAACAAAATTACTTTCAAATCCACCTTCAATTACATATTTCAATCCAATATCCGTTTAACTTTTAAATTATTGTAATCCATCTCCCACTTAACCATAAGCTGCACCTTGACCTGACATAAACTTTACTTTAATTTCTAGAAAATTATTCCTCTTCAAAGATAATCTTACGACGGCGGTATACAAACTGACATTACAAAATTAAATTTAATATAATGTGTATTATCAATTACAGGACAGATTCCTCTGAAAAGACTAAAACACCGCCAAATTCTTTAAGTTTCAAGAACTTAACTATTACTACTCAAGTATCCCCAAATTTATATTTAAAATAATAGGGTATCTAATCCTAGTTTAAATCTTAAATTTCAAAGCCTCATTATTTAATAAAATATACCTTAACTTTCAAATTCTACCTTCTACAATCAATTATAAATTTTCAATCACAAATTAACTCCAACACTAATAACATTTATTTAAGTCCTACGTATAACCGCGACTGCTGGCACGACTTTTGTCGACCATATCTCAAATTACTAATTCCAAGTTACCTTAATTACTAAAATCAAATACTGCGAATGAACAAATAACCCTTAAGATATCACTATCCCCCACAAAAATTTACATGTAAAATATCCAAATAATAAATTCACAAGTAAGAATAAAACTTTATAAACAAATATTAAAATATTGGGTCAAACCTATTACTTCATCATAATGATACATATCGTTATTCCACCACAACCAACCTCACTGATCACGCATCACCGACAGCACATCACCCATCAACCAACCAACCAACCTCACTGATCACGCATCACCGACAGCACATCACCCATCAACCAACCAACCAACCTCACTGATCACGCATCACCGACAGCACATTCACCCATCAACCAACCAACCAACCTCACTGATCACGCACACCGACAGCACATTCACCCATCAACCAACCAACCAACCTCACTGATCACGCACACCGACAGCACACTCAACCAACCAACCAACCTCACTGATCACGCATCACCGACAGCACATTCACCCATCAACCAACCAACCAACCAACCTCACTGATCACGCACACCGACAGCACACTCACCCATCAACCAACCAACCAACCTCACTGATCACGCACACCGACAGCACATCAACCATCAACCAACCAACCAACCTCACTGATCACGCACACCGACAGCACATCAACCATCAACCAACCAACCAACCTCACTGATCACGCATCACCGACAGCACATCAACCATCAACCAACCAACCAACCTCACTGATCACGCATCACCGACAGCACATCAACCACAACTAACCTTTAACCTTTAAATACCTCAACATTCCCATTCAAATATATTTCCCTCGTAAATCTATTTTTCACTTGTATTCCCCATGCATTAATACTAGATGTCCCCTTCAACTAGTACACAAAACATGTAAACAATTCATACAGACTCACAAAATATATTCCTCATAATTTATTTTATTTGTATTCCTCCTGCAAGATACTAGATGTCCCCTTCAACTAGTACACAAACATGTAAACACTTTAATTCCATAAAAAAATTTATTCCCATGCAATTTCTCCTATAATATTCACTCTATATGGAAAGTTTTTAATTTTATAAACGCAAAAGAAAGTCATGGGTCAAATATTTAATAGTGGGAAAAAAAGCATTAATAAAAACAATATGTTTAAATAAATGGCAATGATTAATATTGAATGGTACAGATAATCTAGATACTAATATATTTTTTTTTTTTTTTTTTTTCTTATTGAAATTCCTTTATACATACTTCATCTTGTCTATATAATAAATGATTATTTAAAATAAATACTTTATCCTTTTGTTGAAAATAAATAAATAATAAATATAGGTTATCATATATTTATAGTATATTCAATTATATTAAATATACTATGATATATATATAAATGTATATTTAATATTAATAGAGATAGAGGCACCCTATAATGTCATAAATATTTTCAAGATCCTTTTTTCTCTCTTCTCTCCTATAGGTCTTTAATAGGTTGAAAGGTGCCTGCATATTTATAAGTTCTTATTTATTAATATACTTTCTATAGGTTATTATATTTATTATATACGCATATATATATATATAATATAATCGACTTTTTTGGACTACTCATCAGTTTTTCTATTACTGTAAGGTAATTTTAATCTCTTGCCCCCCTTTTTGGCCCATGCACATTAATGTTTTAATAAAAATGTTCCACTACCGCAGCCGCTACAGGCGTGTTGCCGGAGGATAATGTGAAATACCTGATCCTAACCCCTTAGGATCCCTCCACAGCCCAAGTGATGGTGGGGCAAAAACCGTTTCTTATTAAATATATCACCCATCAAATCATGAACCTACAATTTTAATAATTTCATTAAAATAGAAAA